TTGAATTTCGTTTGATTAGGGCAAAGTTCCTTAAAAACCTCTGCCTTTTTTAAAATATCCTGAACAGTTCCTGTAGGCTGAGCGCCTTTTTCAAGGAAATAGAGAATAGCAGGAACGTTTAAATAAGTTTGATTCTTGATAGGATCATAAAAACCCACTTTCCGAAGATCTCTTCCTTCTCTTCGGGATCGAACATCAATTGCAACGATTCGATAGACGGCTCATCGGGATAGAGGTAGATGAAAAAGAACTCCCCCCCCCTAGAACCGTATAGGAAGTTTTATCCTCGTACGGCTCGATAAAAATGATTTGAAGTTTTGTTTCTGGATAAAATTAGAATAAATAGGAAAGGAATCCGTAAAATAAATTAGTCTATAATTTAACTCATAGTCATTTTTATTTAGCTTCCTTCCTGAAAAAAAAATCATTTGTACTCATAACTCAAGTTCAAAAATTCTCAAATATCTTAAATCAATTCAGATTTTTTTGAGTGGTCTTTAACCCCTCCTTTTTTCGTCTCGTTTAAAATCGATTTGGATTCTTTATTTGGATCCGTGAGACTATTGAAGTGGTGTTTCCTTGTTCTAGGATCCTTCATCTTGGTTTTAAATCATTGGGTTTAGACATTACTTCGGTGCTTCTTAATCCTTTCAAAATGGTAGCAACATACCTCTTTTGTGATTTCTTTCTATCAAAGAATCATACCGATGGTTGATTCGTGCGCGATACACTGCGGATCGAAAAAGTTTTAGCCGTTCCAACAAATTTTTTTGAATTGAAAATTTGCTCGAATCGGACCCTTTCAATTTCTATATCGAAGATATACTTACGAAGTTGTTCCAATTTATTGATTGGTATTAACCCTAGATCGTTGCCCCTGAGAAATTAATCAATACTTTCTACTCGAGCTCCATCACGAACTATTTACATTTTACATTACAACCCAATAAAAAAAGAAGGGTTCTAGTAGAACAGAAAAACGACGTCGAGCCAAGAGCACCTTCATTCCTATATAAAATGGTGGATGTAAGAATCCACACCGGATCGTGTCCTTCAAGTCGCACGTTGCTTTCTACCACATCGTTTTAAACGAAGTTTTACCATAACATTCCTCTAATTTGGAACCAGTATGGAATTGATTCCATTATGGAATCATGAATAGTCATTGGTTCGATCGGTACAGAAACATAGTGATTTATATTTTTATTATCTACATCTACATAGATAATAAAAATTTTTCTGAAGAAATATTAGCAAGACCCGAGCTTTTTTGTATGAATGAAACATTTTTTTATAAATATCTATCTCAAAAAAATATCTAACAGAAATATTAAGAAATCTAAATATAGAAATAACATAACTAACAGAAATCACACGAAAAAAGAAATTCTATTTGACTCTTCAAGTGACTCAATAAGACAGACTGACCCATTCCAACTTCCCAAAACTTTACAAAGATTCAATCCAGAGGGAATCATTACAAATCTTGATACTTGAAAAAGTTTATTACTTGTACATCATTATTTGAGTCAAGTTTTACAGTAAAGACCCCATTTATTATCAATTATCATAATAAAGATCATTTTCTGTTTATTTTCGAATGGATTCCAATGGAATTGTCAATGATGTAAAGCAAATAATCTAAATATATCGAACAATAAAAAGAAAGATCATTGTTAAATATTTCAAATTTAATATTTTAGGGATGCCAATTTTTTTTCACAAAAAGAGAAACACTTTTTGTCACTGAAATAGGATAACAATACATACCTATAGGCTAAGCACTTCCTCTTTTATATGTATTTTCATATTTTGTTTAACCTGAGGTTAAGTAATCTTTCTACAGATCTATGTCCCATCTTATCTTTATCTGGATTACAAAAGGGTTTAGTTACTTTTGCATGTCATTTGAACTCGATTTAGTTCAGTTTGTGAAAAATTCAGATATGCTTCCGAAAAGAATCATTAAAAAAAAAATAGGAATCATTTTCTATCCAATATTAGACCTTGAAACAGAACCTTATTGAACAAAAAAGAAGTATTCGGATACAAGGGATATGCTCTGGGACGGAAGGATTCGAACCTCCGAATAGCGGGACCAAAACCCGTTGCCTTACCGCTTGGCTACGCCCCATTTCTATTTGTATTGGACACTAATACTAATAAAGAATAATATTGGTATTAAGTGTTCGTCAATTCCAGTCCAACTATCTATAGAAAATCTTTCTTCTTTATAGAATTTATTTTTATAAAATTGATTGTAGATTTATAGAATTTATGATAGATTCGTTGATAAGATTTTGACATGTTTATATCTATAATTCAACTGAATTTATTGATCATTACATATAATTCAATTAAGATATTGTATGAAAGTATGATTTCTTCTATTCTCCTTTGAGAATTGGAGGATTTTTGATTGAGCGGAAAAAGAAGGATTTTTTTGTCTACCTTACTTTCTTCATTTTTCCTTATATCAATAGCTCAATCAAAATGCAATTATCTCGACGAAAAAAAATGTCTGTTATGCTTAATATCTTTAGTTTGATCTGTCTTAATTCTGCCCTTTATCCGAGTAGTCTTAGTCTTTTCTTCGCCAAATTGCCCGAAGCCTATGCTTTTTTGAATCCAATCGTAGATGTTATGCCAGTCATACCCCTGTTCTTTTTCCTTTTAGCCTTTGTTTGGCAAGCTGCTGTAAGTTTTCGATAAGATCTTTAATAGTAGCCTATAAAATTCATGATTGATTCGAAAAAAATGATAACAATTGATAAGATCAAATAAGTCTGCTAGTATGAACCTTCAATTCAAACATTGAAATTATCGGATAGCCGCGAGAAATACGGCTCGCCCCCCCATTCCCCCATTTGAATCCTTTTTCCTGCGAAATACCTTATTAGATTAGCTTAAGGTCGCTTACAATATCTAATTGTGGGTATGAAAGTGATTTGTGGTAATCAAAGACTCTTATTAACTATTTCAACTTCATTTGAATTTCTGAACATTCTTTTCTATAATTCATTTCTTGGTGTCAAATATAATTCATTTCTTGGTGTCAAAATAGGATATGTTATATAAAAATGGAGGATCTATTATCTTTTCTCGTTTTTTTTTTTTCAAAAAATGATCTTGGAGGTTGTGTAATGCTTACTCTCAAACTTTTCGTTTATACAGTAGTAATATTCTTTGTTTCTCTATTCATCTTTGGATTCCTATCCAATGATCCAGGACGTAATCCTGGACGTGAAGAATAAAATAAAAATTTCGTTTTTCTTGCTTGATTTTACAATTTTCTTAATATTTTAGCAATATTTTATTTTAGCTATTCCATACGTTTAACTAGGAAAAAAAAGAAACAGGGGTTTGCTAAATTGGAAAGAAAAAATATAAAGTCATCAACGGAAAGAGAGGGATTCGAACCCTCGGTACGAATAAATCGTACAACGGATTAGCAATCCGCCGCTTTCGTCCACTCAGCCATCTCTCCCAATTGAAAAAGATAATTACTATGTTACATTACACATCAAGTAAGGATTAAAGAAAGTATTTCTTTCACATTCTTTATCGTTATTATATAATTAGCAATTCCATTTAGATGCTCGAAAGATCCAAATAGAAAGATAAATAAAGAAGACCTTCTTTCTTTTATTTTGTTCGAAGTGGCCTTTTGGCCTGGCCCGGCCAATATCCAGCCGGGCCTTTTTTGTTCCAAAGAATTCCCCTTTTTTTTTTTATTTATAGGCAACATATTCTAAACAGCCAATTTAATATCTGTGTAATAATTTCCGTTCTGGGGTTTACATATACTTATCATTTTTGTTATAATGGAAATTGAGAAGGATTTTTGATTCAAAAGAATCAATTAAGTATGCATCGATTTGTATTTTCTTATGTCATTAAGCAAACAAAATTTTATATTCAAATCCAAGAAGCATTCACGAATTATCAGTCAACGAATAGTTAATGGTTCCCATTTGTGATCAATTTTGGTTTTTTTGAGTGAAAATATACATTTTTTCAATATAAAAGCGAGGAGAAGCTTTTTGGCATTGTGTGTTTTGAGATACTATACAATCAATCGAAGGGGTAGATCAAATACAATCAAAAGGGGAAAGGGGATTTCTTTTATAATTTTTCTAATTTTATAAAAAGGATTAAAAAAGGGATGCAAGTACAATAAACTAAAATTTAGTAATCCAACCCAAAAAGGGACATTTTTCTCCTATTGTATATCGTTTTGGCGGCATGGCCGAGTGGTAAGGCGGGGGACTGCAAATCCTTTTTCCCCAGTTCAAATCTGGGTGCCGCCTCATCAACAAACGAATCGAAATCTCTTATTCTGTTCTGCTGATATAATTCAACCAAATTTTACCCAGCAAAACAGAATAAGGGGACTGTTAATACTTGGTTGATTCTAAACATCCGTTCTGGGGATTTTGTAAAAGATTGGAAATCTTTGAATCCAAAATGAAAAGAAAAAAAAGATTAGAATGGTTGAAGCAAGACTTCCCGATTCCTTTCTACTACTAATGTAATGTCTACTAATTCGGTCTTGATTGGATAGCCGGCAGATAATTCAACTACTAGTTGGGAGAAGTTCTTTCTATACTGTAATATACATATATAGACTCGCGAGAATCTCTGAGTGTTCAGGCATTTAATCACTATTAGATTGAGATTGATTATTTTATTAGATTGAGATTGATAATTTACTTTTTTATATTATAGAAAAAAAAAATGATTTTTTTTTTGAAACCCCTCGTCAAAAGTATAATATACTATCTACCAACTCCTTCAGAGAGCCAATCGGGAAAGGGTACGGATTAGATCAAATAGGAAAAAGTTTGTAATAGATAGCAATTGATCTATTTTGACTTTTAAAGGCAAGAAAAAAAGGAATGGGCCCTCTTTTTTTTATTACTAAATGTTCCATTGTAGTGTGATTGTTTATTTTACTTGTGTTTAGTCTTTCCCGATTAGAAATCATAAATCGTATAGGAATTTTTGAAATGGATTTATTTGATTGGTTCATCAATAGTGTTCGGCCAGAATCCCTTTTTGACTCTAGACCATTAATTCTACTATTATTAGTGAGCAATAATGGAATAATTCTATCATAGAGATAAGGGACATAATTCACATGGATATAATAAGTCTCGCTTGGGCTGCTTTAATGGTAGTCTTTACATTTTCCCTTTCACTCGTAGTATGGGGAAGAAGTGGACTTTAGAAGCACTCCTAATTTAGTTGAGGAATGAAACGGTATCAATTGTTTTATAGATCGTTCTGCAACGCATTTTTTATTCGAATTGAAATCATTTTAAAAGAAAAACATCTTCATTTCCAAATTCCATAAAACAATTATTTAAGATTCATCAGAATAAATAGATGTATCAAATAAATAGAATTGGGTCCTACGTCAATTCTATATATGGATTAATAACTAAATATAAAATATATTGAAGATAGAAGCTAATATAGTATACCAACTTTATTAGAAACAATTTTATACACTACTATAACACTAGTATGGTAAGTAAGAAAGAATTTTCTTACTTACCATACTCTCGGATCTCATAGAATACCGCCGATTATAGCCCCTTTGTTTTCATTTAAGACGCAAAAATAGAATACTTTTCATTTGATTTCTTCAACTATTGATAAGAATTAAGAAGTCAAGTTTCATTTAAAGTAATTAATCATTTTGACTGACTGTTTTTACGTAAATTATAAGTAGAAAAGCAGTAGGAACTAAAATGAACAGTGCAGTAGCAATAAATGCAAGAATATTTACTTCCATAATCTCATAGTTTTTTTTTATTTCACAATAACTCGGGATTTAATCCCATCGAGATGATCAATTTTTCAATAAATTTTTCACTTGTCCATTCAATGAATGCATTACCTATCGATGATCTTCAATCAGATCAATATCATGAATAACAATATCTGAGCTATTAAATTAATTCGTCGTCGAGAATTGAATATATTGAATAGTATAACATAGGAACATCTTTTATCCATACCGAATCCAATCTTGGATTGCCGGACCAATAAACAATTCCTTATTTATCCTTCTTTTCTAGAACCTACCTTAGGTCTTCCTTATAGAACCATCAAACGAAGTATCATCTAACCACCCGCCCGAACTACAAAATCCCAAGAAACAATACAAGCGAAGTGGAAAAAGAAAAGAGAGGAATTAGGTTCTAAATTTTCATGATCTAAATTTCTTTGAAAGACAAAGAAGTATGAGAAAGATGAGTCGCGGGAGAAAATATGGAATCTTCTCTTCACTATTTTAGTTATTTTCATTTTAGTTTAGGGTTTATTCTTTCTTCGACAGAATCCTGAATAAGGGAAACCCCTTCGGAATTCAATAATGCTCTCTGTCCCTTCTTTCACAGAAAATGGAGAGGCGAGTTTATGTACTTATTGGATCCGTCGGGACTGACGGGGCTCGAACCCGCAACGTCCGCCTTGACAGGGCGGTGCTCTTGCCTATTGAACTACAATCCCAGGGAAATCGTAAAAAATATAGCATGAATTTTGGATTCTTTTTGATTCTCTCGTATCAGGTATTTCTTAAGAACAAGAGGGTTCTACCATCTGATAGTAGATTGACAAATTGTTGGGCCGAGCTGGATTTGAACCAGCGTAGACATATTGTCAACGAATTTACAGTCCGTCCCCATTAACCACTCGGGCATCGACCCAACGCCTAATTCATTTTAGACGTTTGATAATCAACTTCCTTTCGTTTCCCAGGCAGATTTGACAAATACATCTCACTTGATATAAAATACAAAGTCCCACCGAGTAGACTATTAGAAGGACTTGACAAATATGGATCACTTGATAGAAAATCACACTCCTATAGTCTTGGTACACCCCTAGAGGGACTTGAACCCTCGTTTTCTCCGTGAAAGAGAGAGGTCGTAACCACTGGACCATAGGGGCCTATGGCTACCTTGATTCATAAATCAACTAGAAATAATAGGTCCCGGCCACCTTTAGGAAATAAAAAAGCGCTAGAAATACAATAGGTAATAAGACAAATACGATAGGTAATTATAATTAATGTCTAAGGCTGCCTTAACTTAATGTAACTCAAGCCGAGAGCCACCTTTAGGAAATGAATAGGAGATTAATCAAACCGAAAAACTCGTTAACTATTCTGGAGGTTAATGGTAATCAAACTTTACCATTAAATTACAATCTTGAAACTTTATTTCGTTGGTCTTTTTCGTCTTTATCTCTCTTATTCACAAAGGGTTCTGCGTTGGATCCAAGATCCTTTACTCTCCAGTGGATTCAAGGTGCTTTACCAAAATATGATTTGACCACTTAAATTATATTGCGCCCTACGTCATACTGTCAATTGACGACAGGATAGGAAGGCAATAAAAGAAGAGAGAAGACGGAAATCATAGATTAGGTATATACGCGCGTTAAGTTTCAATTAATAACAACATTCATATAGTTTTCTGGTATTCAATA